TCCCGACCCTACTATCATTATGCCTTTGCAATGTTACTTGGTTTAACTCTATTTGTGACCTTTTCTCGTATGTGGGACTCTCTATCTTCTTGGGTAGATAATCGATCGTCTTTCATTTTGATAGTGAGTCGTTTTTATAATAATAAGTAAAGTCAAGAATAATAATAGAACTGGAGGAGCTTGCCAGGATGGCTTGGTAAGCAAGCAACCTGTTATGTAGGCGCCAACTCCAAGTTCTTTCTCTTCTTTCTTTTTTAGTTTAGTGAGAGTTCATCAAAACAATTGCCCAAGATTGCTAGATCGAGCACGCGACGCGCATAGTCTTAAGTTCAAGAGCGGGTTGTCTCCTCTTCAACATTTCGACTACTACTTCCTTGCCTTCCCTTTTCAGAGATCTCCTTGTTCTCTTCCCAGATTTTCCTCCATACCTTCCCTCTTCTTTCTTTGTGGCTTCTTCATCATGTTGTTCCATCCTTCAGGGATGTTCGGTAGGTGTCCGGGCCTCCTAAAAAATCCTTCCGACAAGAATGCTGCTTGAACATTGTAAGACATTGAACCGTCTTGCTCTTGTGAACACTGATCATAAGTGGCAAAAGCCGCCGGAATCCTCATTTTTTGTCCATAAGCTCTCCTCGCTACTGTAATAATTTCAAATGTCTTTTTATACACTGGCGCGGATGATTGCCCCTAAGGCACCGATGGACCAAGGCCTTCGTCTATCACCCGAATTTCTTGATTCACGGCGTCGAGTATTTGCACTTTCGATTTCGTGACTCGACCTGTAGACGGTGATACCGCCACCTTCGGAGACGTGATCCTCTCTTATTCACTTGTGCTGGTGCTCATGAAAAGCTTGGAGGTCGGCGCCTGTGTTCTGGCTCTGGGGGGGTGTTCCCTTTCTCAATTATGACGTACTAGGTTAGGTTGCCATCTAGGTCTCGGTCGGGGGTGACTTCAAAATTCTGGTAACATTCTTCCCTTCCCTTGATTCACGATCCTTGCTGCTGAATTAATCCCCCATGTGTCGGGACCTGAACCGTGGTGGTGCTCTTCTACAGCTTCTTCAATTACATAGATAACAGCTCCTCCACTTCTGGAATTGATAAAGGAAACCTTTCCAAGCCCGAACAAGATCGGAAGAACTGATTGCTTTCTACAATAACAAAATAGTTATCTACTAGCCATGTTTTCTTTCTGTGAGAATGCCGTAGGACTCCAGGAATTTTTGAAGCTGAACATGCTCAAAAGATGCCTGCCTAAAGCATTTCGCTTTGATCATTCGACTGTCCACCGAGTGAAACGGTATCCTCGTATGGACTTGACAGCTTCAGCGTACAAGGACCCGGGCTGAGATCAGAACATAGAAGACATCACCATAAGTCTCAGGAGGGGTCATCCCCGTGGTGTGTACTTTTTTTTTTAATCTTTAACTGAAGGTAAGGCTTCACTAGTGATATCCCTGGTATGAGGGAGCGGTAGCTCAGGACTTCCCTTTATAGCTTGCAGTAGTGCTGTTGCTCTAGTCTTTCTTGCCTAAAAGGGTAAAGGGACACGAGAGGTAGTAACGGTATGAGATAGGAATAGCTATTGTGGGTCAGTCTATCTTGCCTTCTCTCTGGTAGGTCTCACTAAATCCTGCCAGTTGTCGTTCCGTCACCCCCTTCTCTTGTCATGCGTGCCTTCCATCTCTTTGGTCGGTCAGTGACTCTGTCGTTCTTTCCCTGCGGTAAGTAACTCACTCTTTCCTTCCTTAGTCAAAGGCTGCTGCAGAGGTCGATAGGCAGCAATAAGTCAATCTGTGCGCCATCTGTCTTTTTTCCCCTATCTCTTGCAATCGCTCTTCTGTCAACTGGAAAGTCTCTCAATCGCGAGCTGTCTGTTCAACTCGATCGATCTCTCCTGTCGCAATTAGTATGGGTATTCCTGCCTGGTCAACAGGTCAATCCGTCGGTCTAGGTCTCGGTTGGCAAGCAGTTAATCGATATCTGGAATTAGTTCCCCTTCCTTACTTAATGGGTCTTCCTTAATCGGTCTTATGGGTCTGAGTACTTGAGCCTTGAAAAAGGATCTCAAATAGCCTTCCTTTCTTTTGTAGTAAGCCTATTAGTAGAGTAGGTAGCTCGTACCGCTCCTCTAGTTCAAGTAGTTTAAGAGTGAAGCTAGCTTAGTGAATCGATTTCAAAAACTCTTCCCCTTCCCCTCGTAAACTCGGTAAAGCAGCTTCGCTCCTTCCCCTTGCTTCTTTGAAAGTGTTTGAGTGAAGGCAGCATAAGTGCATTGGTCACATAGGCTTGAAAGTACCCGCTCGTGTCCTATTCAGTCAATTCCGCAGTTGAGTCTTGTTGTCAAAGTCTCGCTGATTGGCCCTGCTAGTGTGCGAATCCCGTAGCCTCTTCTGTCCATTCCTAGAGAGTCTTATGTAGCCTGGCTTCTTTCATCGGTGGAATCAGCCCCCCAGCCTTTCCCGGTCAACTGCGGAAAACCTTCTCAATTCAATTGC